GTTATGTACTTTTTCTTACTTAATCCATACCTTTTTACCTTCTCTGAAGTGTGGGGCAAAGGGTGCCCTCTACTTCTACTTCTAACTAAAGGCGAACTGCAAGCATTGCAAGCAAATAAAAAGCCCCCGCCCGTTTGAGTCGTTGCGAGCCGGAAAGCGTACCGGCAGTTTGAGTCGCGAAGGGGCCGCTTGCTTAAAAAATTTTTATTATAATAAATAATAATAAAAAATAGATATATAATTATATAATTATATCTATAAACTAAGAAAATCCGTTTTTTTTTAATCCAATTGTTGAAGAGGAAGAAGCAGATAGAGCAAAGGCCTCCTCTTTCCGTCCGCTCTTCCCGAAGTGAGCGAATTGCATGTAGAGATCCGTAGGGGCTTATAGTTTAATTGGTTGAAACGTACCGCTCATAACGGTTATATTGTAGGTTCGAGCCCTACTAAGCCTACCACCCCCTTCTCTGCACCCGATACAAGGCAGTCGAAGTCCTCGCCACCCTGCAGATCTCAATCTAGCGACGGCACCTGGAACCACACAGCTTCCGCTGCCCTTCGGGCACGCCCCCTACGCTTACCACTCACCTACGCTCTTGCGGCATGCCCCCTTCGGACAATACGGCTTTCGTAAGTAATACGCGAAGCAGCTGAGCGATAGCTCTCTTCGATCGCTATATTCTTGCGATAGCGAAGGCGTGGTTCATCCTCTAAGAGAGAGTAGATGCGAAGATTCGGATCGAAGATCTTCGCTTGGGCCGTCTCGCGAAGATCGGCACTCGAAGGCTTGAGGAGCAGCCCGCTAAAGGGGAAGCCGTGGAGACGGCGGACTCGCCAGTCAGGCACACCGTGAGGCTGACTACAGCAGACCGGGGGGTTACAATTCCAGTTTTCCTGTTTTGTTTCAATTTCCGGGAATGAATGTAGGAAGTGCAGACGGGTGTGAACATTCAACCAAAGGCATCTTGGGTAGCTAAGCATTGTGGCCATCACAGTTCAAGCTACATATGGCTGGCGTACAACCTACGGCCAAAAGAAAAACAACAAAAAAGGATGCCGTACCTTTAGTCTAAGATTAGACAAAGAGCAAGGGGGCTATGAAGCACTGCCGGGTAGACCATGGCTCCAACCGGGGTGGTTCATGACTGGGCTAATAAAAAGCAGTCTCAAGCAGGGAAACGCGGAATGGAAGGCGGAAAAGACTTGGCTTTGTTTCACAGAAAAAGGACTAAGGAAATTTCGTTTCCGTAGTGGCGATGCGTTGACCTGGTTGAAAAATATATATAATATAAGGGCGATTCTGCTAGCCAAATCACACTAATGCGATTCATTCGCCCGGAGCAATTCAAACTCTTAGTAAGACTAGGCGGGCGACTCATTCTATTCTCTGGGTAGGTGAAGCGTCTAGCTTAGGGGGGCGCGTCGAATCGCTGAAAGGCCTTGGTGATTCTCCGGTAATCTGAAGATAGAAAACCAAAATGATTCCAAACTTAACTTCAATAGTCTCGTATCCACGCTGCCCCGACTCCAAACTCGATGTTTGTTAACTAAGCACAAACTCTTTCTTATCAAACAAACTCCTTTTTCGTTCCCTTGTACAGCCCTTACCAGGCTGTTTTAATTATGTGTTCTTTGCAGTGTATAGGAATGAGTTAAGCCAATGCATATAAATAGACAGGCCGGGCTCATCCTTTTATGTTGAGGTCGGTGCAAGTCTGTCTATGATTAAGAGTATAGGTGGTGTTGAAGCTGGCTTATTCATGCTAGTCATCTTAGAGCTATGAGTCAGAACAATGTTCACCAACTCTTTTATAGTAATCTTGTTCATATATCGAAAAGCTTTTGAATATGAGTTTTTAATTGTTATATTAAAGTGTTTTGTTGTTTCCTCCCCAAGGCAGCATTGCCGAGCGGGCGATCCCTGTCTTGTTTATCCAGCTAGCTTTTCTCCGTGGTACTCCAATTCTATTTGTGAGAGCTCGGCTACGGACCTTAATTCTCAAAAAAAATGCCTACCTATAGAGCGCTGAGTTGAAGAGGGAACAAGTCCCAAGATGATAAGTGGGGAAAAAGTCAAAAAAAAATCTCTTCAAACCTGAGCTTTTCGGTTCGCCCCCCCTATGTGGTCGGTCTTCTTACCAGTCTGCCTCCTTTCTCTTGATGGAATATAAAAAAGCCCGAGCTCCAGCTTTGCTTGCGCTCTTCACTGGCGCTCGCCAGATGTATCACTCATCCCGCTCCAAAGGCAAGGAGTCTTCTGTATGTTAGAATCTTTACGGGAATGAATCGCATATGTTGGTTGAGAATTGCTCGGGAATTCATTTATAGTTATTTTGCCAGGTTCTAGGGTTGGGCTACTCTTCTTTTTTGTCGATCGAGCCGCTTTCCCTCATTCCACTCGTCCAGCCTTCTTCACGAACTTGTACAATCGATGCCACAAAGATAGACAACTCTATTATCAAAGAAATAAGGAAACGGGCGACGGTTTGGCACCAGATAT